GTTTTATTAAGACTTAATTCCGTAAAAATCCCTGCCTTCTTTGAAATATCATGAACTGTTCTTGTTGGTTGAGCGCCTTTTTTAAGAAAATCGAGAATAGTAGGAAGATTTAAATAAGTTTGATTAGTTATCGGATCATAAAAACCCACCTTGCTAAGATCTCTTCCTTCTCTTCGGGATCGAACATCAATTGCAACGATTCGATAAACGGCTCATTGGGATAGATGTATATGAATAATACCCCCCCTAGAAACGTATAAGAGGTTTTGGCCTCGTACGGCTCGAGAAAAAAAATTCAATGAGTAGAAGTTAACTTTAACTCTCTGTATAAAATTCAAATATTAAATAGATTAATAAAAACATTAAATAAATTAGCCAGTATTGAAACCCTAAATATTTTTTTCCATAAAAAGCATTCGTAACATTCGTACTCTCGTAACTCAAGTTAAATAACTCGCAAATATCTCACCGGAGAATCCTTAAGTACTTTTTTTATTGAGTAGTCTCTAGCCCTTTTTTTGTTTGTCTCATTTTTTAGAATCAATTTTTATTCTTCATTCTGATCTAGTTGTTCAAACAATTGAAAACTGGATTTCCTTGTTTCAGGATTCTTTATCCTTACTTTGAATCTTTAGGTTTAGACATGACTTCGGTGATCTTGAATCGTTTTATTAAAAAAGGGCAGCAACAAGCCCCTTATTTTGTTTATGATTTATTTTCTTTCTATACAAAGAATCATACAAACGCTTGATTCACGCATGATAGACTTTTGATTCAAAGAATTTTATAATTTTAAGAAAATTTCCTTTTCCATTGTAAAATTGCTTGAAAGGACTTTTTTTTCAATATAAAAAGACTTACGAAGTTGTTCCAACTTATTGATTCGCACTAACCCTAGATCCTTACTCCTGCGAAAGGAATAAAAACTTTCTATTCTCCTCGAGCTCCATCCTGTACTCTTTTTTATATTCCAAAAAAGTGTAGGACTCTAGTAAAATAAGTAAAATAGAACACAAAATGTCGAGCCAAGAGCACCTTTATTCCTATATAAAAAGTGGCGGATGAAAAAATCCACAGCAGATCATGTCCTTCAATTCAAGTCGCACGTTGCTTTCTACCACATCGTTTTAAACGAAGTTTTACCATAACATTCCTCTAGTTTGTGTAATTGATTCAATTATGGAATCATGAATAGTCATCGTTCAGTCAGTATATCGTAATCTATACTTTTTCTTTCTCTATGAATGGAATAGTGAATTTACGCGTAAAGGTTCAGTCAGAATTCAAATGAATCCCATATTAGTTTGAATAAAAATCTATATTTATATATATAAATATAGATTTATTTTTATTCAAACTCTTAGAATCTATGGTTCTACCTTACTTAACCCGCATCACACACAAATTAAAAAAGCAAATAGATTTTTTTGAATTCGGTTGAAATGATGAAAAATAAGTTTATTCTTCTTTTCATTTCAATATTTTATTTTTAAAAACTATTGGATTTTTAAACAGAAAGAGAAAGATGGTGTACAAAGGCAATAGAAGATTGATTCCGTAATGACTGTACTCTGGGACGGAAGGATTCGAACCTCCGAATAGCGGGACCAAAACCCGTTGCCTTACCGCTTGGCTACGCCCCATTTCGATTTTTATTCAAGACTACTAAAAGAGTAATATTCCTATTGGTTGTTCGTCAATTCAAAATTAAATATAGATTACATTGGTGCTAGAGTTTTAACACGTGTAGATAGCAAATCAAACTTACTTTATTGATCATTACATAGAATTCAATTAAGATATTGTATGAAAATATTATTTCTTTCATTCTAATAAGAGAATGAAAGGATTTTTGATTGAGTAAGTTCAACAAAGTCTTTTTAGACTATCTTTCTTTATTTTTTTCCTTATATAAAAAATATATTAATAACTCAATCAAAATTAAATTATCCACAAGAACACCAATTTTTGTTATGCTTAATATATTTAATTTGATCCGTATTTTTTTTAATTCTGCCCTTTTTTCAAGCACTTTTTTAGTCGCCAAATTGCCGGAGGCCTACGCCTTTTTGAATCCAATCGTAGATGTTATGCCCGTAATACCTCTTTTCTTTCTTCTCTTAGCCTTTGTTTGGCAAGCCGCTGTAAGTTTTCGATGAAATTCTTAATACTGTCTTAAAACTTAAAAAAATTCACGATTTTTATTCTTCCAACAATTCAAAAGATCAAAAAAATCTTGACGTATGAACGAACTCTCAATTCAAACATTGAATTTTTTTGGTAGCCATACTAAATCTGGATCATTTCTATTTCCTAAATTTGATCCTCTTTTCCCTAAATGAAAGAACCTAATTAGATTCGAGTTCACCAAAAAAATATCTAGATGTTGGTATGCAAATCTGTTTGAATATAAAAGATTCGACTATTATCTTAATTACAAATGACTTTCTGAAACCTTTTTTTTGATTTATTGGTATCAAAATGAGATATTTGGTATAAAAATAGAGAATCTATTCTCTTTTTTTTTTTTAGTAAGATCTTGGAGATTGTGTAATGCTTACTCTCAAACTTTTGGTATACACTGTAGTTATATTCTTTGTTTCTCTCTTCATATTTGGATTCCTATCTAATGATCCAGGACGTAATCCGGGACGTGAAGAATAAAAAAGAAAGGTTTTTTATTGCTTTATTTAATTAGTGGAAATGCTCGAATTTTATTAGGATTTTATCTATTACACACCATCAAAAGGAGAAAGGGAAAGAGAGGGATTCGAACCCTCGGTACGATTAACTCGTACAATGGATTAGCAATCCAACGCTTTAGTCCACTCAGCCATCTCTCCTAATCGAAAGGGGATACTTATTAGTTATTAGGTTCCATTAAACAAAAAAAGGCTTGAAAAAGAACCTTCTCCACTTTATTCTTAAAAAGCTTTCTTTTTTTGTATAGATTATTCTTTATATTATATATATTTTTTCATTTTCTATATTTTATTATATATATATATAATTTCTTTTTTATTATATAAATATATTTATCCTCTATTTATATATATAATATATATATATTACTATTATATAACTGTTTTTATAGAACTTTCTCAGTAATTCTAGTTACATTAAAAATTTAGATAAAGATTAGATAAAGAAAAGGCGCGAAAGATAAATAGAAATAAATAAAACCACAATAATAGAAATAGAGAATCCTTTTTTTATTTTGTCTCGTCAAAACACAAGTAAAAGATCTTTTTTATTTTAATAGCCTGGCCTGGTCAGTCCCCAGCCGGGCCTTTTTTTGTTAAAGTTAAAAAGACTCATCCGATGGATTTTTAGACAAAAAAGATTTGAAATTGCAAAAAAAAAGTGGAATTGAATCCGCTTTGACTCATTTTATTAAGTCAACGCTAGAATTTTCTAATTTTTTTTTCATATTTTTTTATTACACCCCCGATTACTTTGTTCGACAAAAGGTTAATTTATATGCAATAATTGCATTGTAGCGGGTATAGTTTAGTGGTAAAAGTGTGATTCGTTCCTTTAATCCCTTTAATAGTTAAAGGGTCTCTCGGTTTGATTAATCTTCCGATCAAAAATTTTATTTCTTAAAAGGATTTAGTCCTTTCCCTTTCAATGAAAGATTCAAGGAAGATTATAGATTCTCGTAATTTGTATCCAAAGACTCTAATCAATTGTAAATTTGGATTATGAAATTCCGAAACATAATTTTTGAATTGGATGACTATTTACAATTCAATAAGTATAACAAGAGGATCCATGGATAAAGCTAGAAAAGTTTCTTTCTAATCGTAACTAAATCTTCAGTTCTATTCATTGTTTGGTATAGAAAAAATTGAAGCAAAATAGCTATTAAACGAGAACTTTGGTTTACTAAAGACATCGACATATTATATTGTTTTAGCTCGGTAGAAACCAAATACTTTTCCTAAGGATTCCGTTAATATAGAAATAAAGAACGAAGTAACTAGAAAGATTGTTCGAGTTCGCCTGATCTATCTTCTAGAAGGATCATCTAGAAAGCAAAATTTTCTGTGAAAGTACCCAGACGGAAAAAAAAAGCTAACATAGATGTTATGGGTCGAATTTTGATTTCGTTCCCGTCTTTTTTTATTTGGGAATTTCTCCATCCATCATAAAGGAGCCGAATGAAACCAAAGTTTCATGTTCGGTTTTGAATTAGAGACGTTAAAAATATAAAAATGATCGATCGACGTCGACTAAAACCCTTAGCCTTCCAAGCTAACGATGCGGGTTCGATTCCCGCTACCCGCTCTAAATTCACAATTGCCCCCTTTTTTTTATTAGAGACAATTTTCTCTATTAGAATTGTCTAATAGCAATTGTGTATTGAATTAACTTCAATACACAATTGCTAAAAAGATTTCGCACATTCTTTTTTTTTTTTTAACAATTGGAAAGTAAAAAAAAAAGCGAAAAGCGTCCATTGTCTAATGGATAGGACATAGGTCTTCTAAACCTTTGGTATAGGTTCAAATCCTATTGGACGCAATATCAATATATCTATATTGATATTTATCTATTATATCCATTTCTATATATTATATATAATATATTTTTATTCTATTTCGAAAAAAGATAAGAAAGAAATAGAATAAGAAAGAAATTCTGAATGCTTTAAGATTTAATATTAAACAGATATTGGTTATATACTTCTTTCTATTATATATATTATATATACTTGACTTATAGACTTCTATTTATAGAATTTCTTAAAAATAGAATTAAAATTAAAGAGTAAAATTGACTAAAGAATCAAAAATAAGAACGTTTCTTTTTTTATAATTTCTCCTGAAGTCGAAAACGTTCCAGTTGCTCTTGAATACCTTCTTTCAAAAAGCTTTCTGCTTCAGCGGTTAATGTCTTGGTAGAGGCTATGATTTCTTGAAACTCAGGTTTATTCGTTTTTAAGTAAGTGCGTAACTGAACGAGAAATTTTCTTACTTGTCCAATTTCTAATCCAT